AGAGAAGAAGAAAAAGAGACGAAGGAAAGAACGGAGAAAGAGCGAATAAAGATAGCAGAGGCCTGGGATACCATTCCAGTTACACAAGTAATAAGAGGTTGCATGTTACTAACTCAATCTATTTTTAGAAAATATATTGTATTACCTTCATTGCTAATTGCAAAAAATAGTGGACGCATGTTCCTATTTCAATTTCCCGAATGGTTTGAGGATTTACAGGAATGGAATAGAGAGATGCATGTTAAATGTACCTATAATGGTGTTCCATTATCCGAAACAGAATTTCCGAAAAATTGGTTGACAGACGGTATTCAGATAAAAATCTTATTTCCTTTCCGTCTGAAACCTTGGCACAAATCGAAACTACGATCATCTAAGAAAGGTTTAATGAAAAAAAAAAAACAAAAAGATGATTTTTGTTTTTTAACAGTTTGGGGAATGGAAACTGAACTTCCTTTTGGTTCGCCCCGAAAAGGACCTTCCTTTTTTAAACCCATTTTTAAGGAAATTGAAAAAAAAATTGGAAAATTTAAAAAGAAGTCTTCTCGAGTTCTAATAGTTTTTAAAAGAAAAATAAAATTACTTCGAAAAGTTTTAAAAGAAACAAAAGAATGGGTTATCGAAAGTGTTATTTTTCTAAAAAAAATAATAAAAGAACTTTCCAAAATTTTATTATTTCGATTAACAGGAAGAGAAGTATATGAATCAAGTGAAATTAAAGAAGAAAAAGATTCTATAATAAGCAATCAGCTAATTCACGAATCGTTTAGTGAAATTGCATCTACGAATTGGACAAATTCTTCATTAACAGAAAAAAAAATCAAGGATTTGACTACTAGAACAAGTACAATTCGAAATCAAATAGAAAGAATTATAAAAGAGCAAAAAAAAGTAACTCCAAGAATAAATAATATTAGTCTTCAAAAAACAAGTTATAATGCTAAAAGATTCGAAAAATGGCAAATATTCAAAAAAAGAAATGCTCAATTAATCTCTAAATTACCTCTTTTTTTGAAATTTTTCATTGAAAGAATCTACACAGATATATTTTTATGTATCATTAATATTCCCAGAATGAATACAGAACTTTTTCTTGAATCAACAAAAAAAATTATTGATAAATCCCTTTACAATAATGAAAGAAAACAAGAAAGAATTAATAAAATTAAAAAAAATCGAATTCCATTTATTTCGACTATAAAAAAGTCACTTGATAATATTAGTAATAGTCAAAAAAATTCACCTATTTTTTATGACTTATCCTACGTGTCACAAGCATATGTATTTTTCAAATTATCACAAATCCAAGTTAGTAACTCGTATAAATTAAGAGCTGTTCTTCAATCTCAAGGAATCCCCCCGCCTGAAATAAAGGATTCTTTTGAAACACAAGGAATGGTTGATTCGAAATTAGGGGATAAGAAACTTCCGAGTTATGAAATGAATCAATGGAAAAAGTGGTTAAGAGGATATTATCAATACAATTTATCTCAGAGCAGATGGTATAGATTAATACCAGAAAAATGGCGCAATACAGTTCATCAGCGTAAAAAGGAAAATTTTAGCAAAAGGCATTCATATGAAAAAGACCAATTAATTGATTTCAAAAAACAAATTGAAGTAGATTCATTATCTAATCAAAAAAGAAAAGAGAATTTGCAAAAATACTATAAATATGATCTTTTATCATATCAATTTCTTAATTATGAAAATAAAACGGAATACTTTTTTTATAGATCTCCGTTTCAAGGACGTAAGAAGCAAGAGATTTCTTATAACACGCATAAAGAAAATATACTGAGGAACATCCCTATCGATAATTATCTAGGAAAGGTTCATATTCTATATATGGAAAAAACGGTCGATAGAAAATATTTTGATTGGAACATTCTCAATTTTGATCTTAAACAAAAAGGCGATATTGAGGCCTGGGTCAGCAATCGGAATCAAAATACTCAAATAATTCCTAAAAAAGATCTTTTTTACCTTATGATTCCAGAAATCAATCCACCAAACTCCGACAAAGTATTTTTTGATTGGATGGGAATGAATGAAAAAATGCTAAAGTGTCGCATAGCGAATTTGGAACCTTGGTTCTTCCCAGAATTTGTGTTACTTTATAATGCATATAAAAGCAAACCTTGGTTTATACCAAGCAAATTACTTCTTTCAAATTTGAATAAAAATGAAAATAGTAGTGAAAATAAAAAAATAAATCAAAAGCAAAAAGGAAGTTTTTTGATACCATCGAATAAAAAGCATCGAAATCAAGGAGAAAAAGAACCCACAAATCCAGGAAATCTTGGATCCGTTCTCTCACAACAAAAAGATAGTGAAGAAAATTATGCAAGATCAGACATGAAAAAGGGGAAAAAGAAAAAACAATACAAAAGCAGCGCGAGAGCAGAACTAGATTTCTTCCTGAAACGTTATTTGCTTTTTCAATTGAGATGGGACGATATTTTGAATCAAAGACTGATCAATAATGTCAAGGTATATTGTCTCCTGCTTAGACTGATAGATCCAACCCAAATTACTATACCCTTGATTCAAAATAGAGAAATGAGTTTGGATATAATGCTGATTGAGAAGAATTTAACTCTTAACCAATTGATGAAAAAGGGAATATTGATTATAGAACCCATTCGTCTGTTTGGAAAAAACGATGCACAATTTATTATGTATCAAACCATAGGTATTTCATTGGTTCATAAGAGTAAGCACCAAACTAATCAAAAATACCAAGAACAAAGATATGTTTCTAAGAAGAATTTTGATGAAACTATTTCATCACACCAAAGAATAACTGAAAATAGAGACAAAAATCATTTGGATTTGCTTGTTCCTGAAAATATTTTTTCGTTTAGACGTCGTAGAAAGTTGCAAATTCTAAGTTGTTTTAATTCAAAGAATAGAAATGGTGAAGATAGAAATCCAGTATTTTGGAATGCAAAGGACGTAAAAGACAGCAGCCAAGTTTCGCATGACAGTAACCATTTTGATAGAGAGAAAAGTCAATTAATGAAATTAAAGCTCTTTCTTTGGCCTAATTATCGATTAGAGGATTTAGCTTGTATGAATCGTTATTGGTTTGATACCAATAATGGGAGTCGTTTCAGTATGTTAAGAATACATCTGTATCCACGATTGAAATTTTGACATTTCGTGGATAATACACTTTTTCTATATATTCTATACCCTATATATATATATAATAGGGTATATCAAAGCAAACAAATACATAGATCACATGTCTTGTCTCACATTTCATTCTAATATCCAATAGGAAATGAATAATATCTCGATTAGATCTCGAAATGAATCAACAGAACTTTCTTTGTTTTGTTTTAGGTCTAAATTCTTTGATGCGAAAATGTACCAATCCTTTTCTATCCCTATCTAAATCCAATTAGAAATTGGATTAATTGATTTGAATTCAGAAAATTAGGAATTCATAAAGAAATTTGGATTAGATTATTGTATATATCAGATTCCAATTAATGGCATTATTATTACTGATCAATAAAATCCATATCTGTAAAAAGGGAAAGGGGATTTCTTTATGGTAACAAATTCATTCATTTCGGTTATTTCTCAAAAAGAAAACGAAGAAAACAGAGGGTCTGTTGAATTTCAAGTATTCAGTTTTACCACTAAGATAAGAAGACTTACTTCACATTTGGAATTGCACAAAAAAGACTCTTCATCCCAGAGAGGTTTACGGAAAATTTTGGGAAAACGCCAACGACTGCTGGCCTATTTGTCAAAAAAAAATAGAAGACGCTATAAAGAATTAATTAGTGAGTTAAATATTCGAGAGATAAAAACTCGTTAATTTGAAGCGTGATATCATTTGAGCTTATTCGTTTAAATTTTGATGAACTTCTTTTTACTTTCAGCAATGCATGGAAGAACGACTCGGGAAAAAACTTATGATTGCACCAACTACAAGAAAAGACCTCATGATAGTCAATATGGGCCCTCACCACCCATCAATGCATGGTGTTCTTCGACTGATTGTTACTCTCGATGGTGAAAATGTTATTGATTGTGAACCAATACTGGGTTATTTACATAGAGGGATGGAGAAAATTGCGGAAAATCGAACAATTATACAATATTTGCCTTATGTAACGCGTTGGGATTATTTAGCTACTATGTTCACAGAAGCAATAACCGTAAATGGACCCGAACAGCTAGGCAATATTCAAGTACCTAAAAGGGCTAGCTATATCAGAGCTATTATGTTGGAGTTAAGTCGTATCGCTTCTCATTTGTTATGGCTTGGCCCTTTTATGGCAGATATTGGGGCACAGACCCCTTTCTTCTATATTTTTCGAGAACGAGAGTTAATATATGACTTGTTCGAAGCTGCTACCGGTATGCGCATGATGCATAATTATTTTCGTATCGGAGGAGTAGCTGCTGATCTACCTCATGGCTGGATAGATAAATGTTTGGATTTTTGCGATTATTTTTTAACCGGGGTTGCTGAATATCAAAAGCTTATTACGCGGAATCCTATTTTTTTAGAACGAGTTGAAGGCGTAGGCATTATTGGCGCAGAAGAAGCACTAAATTGGGGTTTATCAGGCCCAATGCTACGAGCTTCCGGAATACAGTGGGATCTTCGTAAAATTGATCGTTATGAGTCTTACGACGAATTTGATTGGGAGATTCAATGGCAAAAAGAAGGGGATTCATTAGCTCGGTATTTAGTACGAATCAGTGAAATGACAGAATCCATAAAAATTATCCAACAGGCTCTGGAAGGAATTCCAGGGGGACCCTATGAGAATTTAGAAATTCGACGCTTTGGTAGAATAAAAGACCCTGAATGGAATGATTTTGACTATCGATTTATTAGTAAAAAACCTTCTCCAACTTTTGAATTGTCTAAGCAAGAACTTTATGTAAGAGTCGAAGCACCAAAAGGAGAATTGGGAATTTTTCTGATAGGAGATCAGAGTGTTTTTCCTTGGAGATGGAAAATTCGACCA